TGACGGACCCTGCGCCTGCAACGACATTTGCACATTTAGATGCTACTACTGTACTATCAAGAGGATTAGCTGCTAAAGGGATCTATCCAGCAGTGGATCCTTTAGATTCAACGTCAACTATGCTCCAACCTCGGATTGTTGGTGAGGAACATTATGAAACTGCTCAAAGAGTTAAAGAAACTTTACAACGTTATAAAGAACTTCAAGACATTATAGCTATCCTTGGGTTGGACGAATTATCCGAAGAGGATCGTTTAACCGTAGCAAGAGCAAGAAAAATTGAACGTTTTTTCTCCCAACCCTTTTTCGTAGCAGAAGTTTTTACCGGTTCTCCAGGAAAATATGTTGGTTTAGCAGAAACAATTAGAGGGTTTAAATTAATCCTTTCGGGGGAATTAGATGGTCTTCCTGAACAGGCCTTTTATTTGGTAGGGAACATCGACGAAGCTACCGCGAAGGCTATGAACTTAGAAATGGAGAGCAAATTGAAGAAATGACCTTAAATCTTTGTGTACTCACCCCTAATCGAATTGTTTGGGATTCCGAAGTGCAAGAAATCATTTTATCTACTAATAGTGGACAAATTGGCGTATTACCAAACCACGCTCCTATTGCTACAGCTGTAGATATAGGTATTTTAAGAATACGCCTTAACAACCAATGGTTAACGATGGCTCTGATGGGCGGTTTTGCTAGAATAGGTAATAATGAGATCACTATTTTAGTAAATGATGCAGAGAAGGGTAGTGACATTGATCCCCAAGAAGCTCAACAAACTCTTGAAAGAGCGGAAACTAATTTGAAGAAAGCTGAAGGTAAGAGACAAACAATTGAGGCAAATCTAGCTCTCAGACGAGCTAGGACACGAGTAGAGGCTATCAATGCAATTTCATAATTCGTTTGTGTACCTGACTAAGCAAAAGAAATTTGATTTCTAAGTTTTTTTGAACTGCCGATTGAATACAATCAAATAGAATCAAGTAGAATTAAATTCTAATGCGAATGTCAATTTATTTCATAGATGAATATAAAAACTTATTAGATAGCAGAGTCAACGGTATCTAATAAGTTCTACCTACTATTGGATTTGAACCAATGACTCCTGCCGTATGAAAGCAATACTCTAACCACTGAGTTAAGTAGGTCATTTATAATGACAAAAAGAAAGAAACGGGACCCATCCCGTCGATAGATTATAAATGGAAGATTATTTATAAGCAATACCAATCAAAAAGATCAAAGAGCTATGATGTTGAATCATAGAATATTAATATTAATCTTGACAAGAAATTATCTACATAATAAAATAGATATTACAAGCACAAGGGCTATAGCTCAGTTGGTAGAGCAACTCGTTTACACGTGCGCCAAAGTTTTTCAGAGAAGTCCATCATGTAATCAAAAGATTTGATCTTCTTGAGAAATCAATGTCTTACTCCATGACTTTGAGGGAACAATAGCCTGACAAAGGGTTCGGTGCCTATTTAGTTATGCGCCAAATAAACCCGGCCTTTGATTTGAGATATTGATAGGGTGAATATTCAGTTTATTTAATGCTAGTCAGAATGAGCACAAGGACTTCAAAAAAATCTCTTTTCATCCTATGAGCTTGAAGGTGTATAAAGTTGCATATTTTATGCTTTAAGCAGAGCCGATAGAGACTCTATTTAACTTAGGTTGATCAAGGCCATAGCAGACCTACGTCAAGATAACCCTTCTTTGAAACACTTTGGCAGTGCTCCTAGATCCGTAATGAATCAAAGGGCATGGAGCCATCTCCTTAATCTTTCTTTCAAAAAAAATTCTTTCAAAAAAAATATGGCAGACTAGCTGATATTTCTATTAGTTAATGAAAGAGCCCAATGCAAAAAACTGCATGTTGGGTTTTTGAAACAGTTCGACTCATTTTGATAATAACAAGTTTGATCTGTTTTACCGAGAAGGTCTACGGTTCGAGTCCGTATAGCCCTAAATGAAATAAAATGATCCAAAAATGGTATAGTTTTCATTTCCGTATTCTTTTATTGTTTGGAACTGTGAAGTGACTTGGTTTATCAGAAAAAATCTCTATTTCCATAAGTTCGCTCACGGGGATTATTTACAGCAGAACATAAGACTGAAAACAAAAACCCATGTCCATAGATCCAATCAGTAGTCTTATAATTTCAGATAAACAAACCCATTTTTCTGCATTAATCTTTGTATTTGGAGATTAATTACCTATGAATCTTCCTGTGCACAATCGAGGAATTGGTGATACTTTTTTGTCTATCTACCCAATTCTGATGAATTTTGGCAGTCAAAATCCTAATAGGAGCCCGATTCAAATAAAAAGGAAAACCTAATCCAACTCCAATCGAATCTAATAGAAGTCAAATGGATCTAGGATCGATTCACTGTATTTGTGGACAAGCCATAGTTTGAAAAAAAATATATATATATATTGGATAAGTTTTAGTATAAACATTGTCAAATAGGCTTTTTGATTGGTATACCGTAC